AGAAAATATATTATTTTACCTTTATTGATAGTAGCTAAAAATATGGGTCGTATGTTATTATTGCAACTTCCTGAATGGTCTAAGGATTTACAGGAATGGAATAGAGAAATGCATGTTAAATGTACCTATAATGGTGTTCAATTATCAGAAACCGAATTTCCGAAAAATTGGTTAACAGACGGTATTCAGATAAAAATCCTATTTCCTCTCTGTCTGAAACCTTGGCACAGATCTAAGCTGCAAACCTCTCATAGAGATCTAATGAAAAAAATAAAAAAAAAAGATGATTTTTGTTTTTTAACGGTTTGGGGAATGGAAGCTGAACTTCCTTTTGGTTCTCCCCGAAAAAGACCTTCTTTTTTTGAGCCCATTTTTAAAGAACTCAAAAAAAAAATTAAAAAATTGAAAAAGAAATATTTTCTAGTTTTAAGAGTTTTAAAGGGAAGAACAAACTTTTTTCTAACAGTCTCAAAAGAAACAAAAAATTGGGTCATCAAAAGTGTTCTATTTATAAAAAGAATAAGAAAAGTACTTTCAAAAGTAAATCAAATTCTGTTATTTAGATTGAGAGAAGTATATGAATTAAGTGAAACTAAAAAAGAAAAAGATTCTATAATCAACAATCAGATAATTCATGAATCGTTTAATCAAAGTCGATCTACAGATTGGACAAATTATTCCCTGACAGAAAAAAAACGGAAGGATCTGACTGATAGAACACGCACAATTAGAAATCAAATAGAAAAAATTACAAACGACAAAAAAAAAGTAACTCCAGGAATAAATATTAATTCTAACAAAACAACTTATAATGCCAAAAGACTAGAATCACTAAAAAATATTTGGCAAATATTAAAAAGAAGAAATGCTCGATTAATCAGTAAATTACATTATTTTATAAAAATTTTCATTGAAAGAATCTACATAGATGTCTTTCGATGTATCATTAATATTCCCCAAATCAATATACAACTTTTTCTTGAATCAACAAAAAAAATGATTGATAAATACATTTACACTAATGAAACAAATCAAGAAAGAATTAATAAAACAAATCAAAATACAATTCACTTTATTTCGACTATAAAAAAGTCACTTTATAATATTAGTAATAGTAAAAGGAATTCACCTATTTTTTGTGACTTATCCTCCTTGTCACAAGCATATGTATTTTACAATTTATCCCAAACCCACTTGGATAAATTAAGATCTGTTCTTCAATATCACGGAACATCTTTTTTTCTTAAGACTGGGATAAAGGATTCTTTTGGAACACAAGGAATAATTCATTCTGAATTAAGATATAAGAAATTTCGGAGTTATGGAGCGAATCAATGGAAAAACTGGTTAAGGGGTCATTATCAATACGATTTATCTCAGATTAGATGGTCTAGATTAATCCCACAAAAATGGCGAAATAGAGTCAATCAATGTCGTACAGCTCAAAAGAAAGATTTAAAGAAATGGAATTCATATGAAAAAAACCAATTACTTTATTACAAAAAACAAAAAGATTCTGAAGTATATTCATTATCGAATCAAAAAGATAATTTTCAAAAATACTTTAAATATGATCTTTTATCATATCAATCTATTAATTATGAAACTAAGAGGAACTCATATATTTCTGTTTATGGATCACCATTACAAGTAAATACGAATCAAAAGATTTCTTATAATTACAACACACCTAAAGGCAAATTATTTGATAAATGGGGGGGTATTCCTATCAATAATTATCTAGGAAGAGGTGATATTATGTATATGGAAAAAAATCCAGATAGAAAATATTTTGATTGGAAAATTCTCAAGTTTTGTCTTAGAAAAAAAGTCAATATTGAGGCCTGGATCAAGATCGATTCCAACAGTAATAAAAAAACTAAGATTGGAACTAATAATTACCCAATAATTGATAAAATTGATAAGAAAGGTCTTTTTTATCTTACAATTCATCAAGATCTAGAAATCAATCCACCCAATCATAAAAAAATCTTTTTTGATTGGATGGGAATGAATGAAGAAATACTAAATTGTCCTATATCCAATCTGGAACTTTGGTTCTTCCCCGAATTTGTGCTACTTTATAATGCATATAAAATGAAACCGTGGATTATACCAAGCAAATTACTTCTTTTAAATTTGAATATAAATGAAAATGTTAGTGAAAATAAAAACGTCAATGGAAAGCCAAAAGGGAATTTTTTTATACCATCGAATGAAGAAAAAAAATCTTTTGAATTAAAGAATCGAAATCAAGAAGAAAAAGAACCCGCAGATCGACGAGATCGTGGTTCAGATGCACAAAACCAAAGAAATCTTGGATCCCTTCTCTCAAACCAACAAAAAGATATTGAAGAAGATTATGCGCGATCAGACATGAAAAAACGTAAAACGAAAAAACAATACAAGAGCAACACGGAAGCAGAACTAAATTTCTTCCTGAAACGATATTTGCTTTTTCAATTGAGATGGGACGATGCTTTGAATCAAAGAATGATCAATAATATTAAGGTATATTGTCTCCTGCTTAGACTGAGAAACCCAAGAAAAATTACTATATCCTCTATTCAAAGAAGAGAAATGAGTCTGAATATAATGCTGATTCAGAAGAATTTACCTCTTACAGAATTGATGAAAAAAGGGATATTGATTATCGAATCGGTTCGTCTGTCTGTAAAAAATGATGGACAATTTATTATGTATCAAACCATAGGTATTTCATTGGTTCATAAGAGTAAACGCCAAATTAATCAAAGATATCGAGAACGAGGATATGTTGATAAGAAGAATTTTGATGAATCTATTTCAAAACATCAAAGAATGACTGGAAATAGAGATAAAAATCATTCGAATTTACTTGTTCCTGAAAATATTTTATCATCTAGACGTCGTAGAGAATTGAGAATTTTAATTTGTTTCAGTTCAACGAATAGAAATGGTGTGAATAGAAATCCGGTATTTTGTAACGAGAACAACGTAAAAAACTGGAGTCCATTTTTGGATGAAAGTAAACATCTTGATAGTGATAAAAATGAATTAATTCAATTAAAGTTCTTTCTTTGGCCGAATTATCGATTAGAAGATTTAGCTTGTATGAATCGCTATTGGTTTGATACGAATAATGGCAGTCGTATCAATATGTTAAGACTACGTATGTATCCACGATTAAAAATTGGTTAATGTTAATACCGTATTTTTCCTATATATCCTATACCGTATATGGTATATGAAAGTAAACAGATGTACACATACCTTGTCTTACATCCCATTCTAATATACGTCAATAAAGTATCAATTAGATAAAAAGTGAATTGAATCAACAAAATCTTCTTCATTTTCGGTTTAAATATAAATTATTCGCTTTTGTGAGTGCAAAAACGTACCATCCTTTTGTATCCCTATTCGAATCCAATTTGATTAATTCATTTTAATTGATAAAATTAGGAGTCGATAAAGAAATTAAGATCATTATGTATATCACATTCAAATTACTGGCATTATTATTTCTGATCGATAAAATTACATATCTGTAAAGTCAAAAAAGGAGGAGGAAATTCTTTTATGGTCAAAAATTCATTCATTTCCGTTACTTCACAAGAAGAAAAGAAAGAAAACAGGGGGTCTGTTGAATTTCAAGTAGTCAGTTTTACCAATAAGATACGGAGACTTACTTCACATTTGGAATTGCACAAAAAAGACTATTTATCTCAGAGAGGTCTACGGAAAATTCTGGGAAAACGTCAACGGCTATTGGCTTATTTGTCAAAAAAAAATAGAGTACGTTATAAAGAAATAATTGGTCAGTTGGATATTCGAGAGATAAAAACTCGTTAATTTGAAGAATCTTTTTGATCGTTTAAATTTTGATGAACTTCTTTTTTTTCACTTTCAGCAATTCATGGAAGAATGAATGGGGAAAAACCTATGACTGCACCAGCTACAAGAAAAGACCTCATGATAGTCAATATGGGTCCTCACCACCCATCAATGCATGGTGTTCTTCGACTCATCGTTACTCTAGATGGTGAAGATGTTATTGACTGCGAACCAATATTGGGTTATTTACACAGAGGAATGGAAAAAATTGCAGAAAACCGAACAATTATACAATATTTGCCTTATGTAACACGTTGGGATTATTTAGCTACTATGTTCACAGAAGCAATAACTGTAAATGCACCAGAACAGTTAGGCAATATTCAAGTACCTAAAAGGGCGAGCTACATCAGAGTCATTATGTTGGAGTTGAGTCGTATAGCTTCGCATTTGTTATGGCTTGGCCCTTTTATGGCAGATATTGGGGCACAGACCCCCTTCTTCTATATTTTTCGAGAACGAGAATTGATATATGACCTATTCGAAGCTGCCACCGGTATGCGAATGATGCATAATTATTTTCGTCTCGGAGGAGTAGCTGCTGATCTACCTCATGGATGGATAGATAAATGTTTAGATTTTTGCGATTATTTTTTAACAGGGGTTGCTGAATATCAAAAGCTTATTACACAGAATCCTATTTTTTTAGAACGAGTTGAAGGAGTAGGCATTATTGGCGGAGAAGAAGCAATAAATTGGGGTTTATCAGGACCAATGCTACGAGCTTCCGGAATACAATGGGATCTTCGTAAAGTTGATCATTATGAGTGTTACGACGAATTTGATTGGGAAGTACAATGGCAAAAAGAAGGGGATTCGTTAGCTCGTTATTTAGTACGAATCAGCGAAATGACAGAATCTATAAAAATTATTCAACAGGCTCTAGAAGGAATTCCAGGGGGGCCCTATGAGAATTTAGAAATCCGACGCTTTGATAGAGTAAGGGATCCCGAATGGAATGATTTTGATTATCGATTCATTAGTAAGAAACCTTCTCCGACTTTTGAATTATCACAGCAAGAACTTTATGTAAGAGTCGAAACCCCAAAAGGAGAATTGGGAATTTTTCTGATAGGAGATCAGAGTGTTTTTCCCTGGAGATGGAAAATTCGCCCACCCGGTTT